TTTTAGATACACAAACGATAAATAAGTATGTATCATGATCTAGACGAGTAACGGATATGTATACCGGTCCATGTCGATTACTTGATATCAGTATCCCTAACCACATGCCAGGAACCAGATTTGAACTGGTGACACGAGGATTTTCAGTCCTCTGCTCTACCAACTGAGCTATCCCGACCCTTCCCGCCAACCCCATACGGAGGGCTGGGGTCTATGTTAGTCAATTAAATAGATTCAAAAAGCATTACAAAGCCTTAACCCAGGCCCTGGAATTTCTTGGTCTTGTATAGGCAAAAAGAAGACTTTGTAAATGTAAATGAAGTTTAACTCAAAATAATTATATGGACCGCGAATGATTCAAAGGGGGATTCCTTTCTCATGGATGTTGATTTGCACATATATCACAAGGCGTGTGAGAAGAGAGAAAGGGTTCTCTCACGATCCATTTTTGATACATGAATGGTAGAGAAACATAACTAATGTGGAACCGCGGAAAAAGGGATAAGATAAATAAAAAGTTCGATAATATATCGAATATAAATATAGTATAGTTAGGGGGGGGTAAAGCGAACTTTTTATTGGGGATAGAGGGACTTGAACCCTCACGATTTCAAAAGTCGACGGATTTTCCTCTTACTATAAATTTCATTTTTGCCGGTATTGATGTTGACATGTATAATGGGACTCTATCTTTATTCTCGTCCAATTCGTTAGTTCTTTAAACGAAAGATCTATCAGATTATGGAGTGACTGATTTGATCCGTGAGTATTCGATTCTTACTTAAACTTGGAGTCGATTCACAAGAATTCTTCCATTTTGCATATAACATATATCGAAAATAAAAAAGAAAGATTCGGATTAATCTTTGGTATTTTATTACGTATATGTACGTATATGGGTTCATCCTTTCTGGAATTTTAAAAATAGAAGGATTCATTCCTCGATCAAAGCAGTCAACTCTATTCGTTAGAACAGCTTCCATTGAGTCTCTGCACCTATCCTTTTCTTTTTGTATTCTTGCTTTCTGAACCCCCCTTTTTTTGTTTTCTGAAACCAGGATTTGGCTCAGGATTGCCCGTTTTTAATTCCCGGGTTTCTCTGAATTTGAAAGTTCTCACTTAGTATGTTTCCATAATTAAGGCCCAACCCAATCAAGTCCGTAGCGTCTACCAATTTCGCCATATCCCCTCTCTCTGTTTTTTGTTTTGAGACTAGGATCTCGTTGGGATCCCTTCTTTCGTTCATTTATTTTGAGCCGTTTACGTTTAATAGATATGAGATATGATACGCATTTCTATATAAAAGTGTCTAGGTCCCCTCCTATTTGTTTTTGTTTGATTTCCTGCCTATTTTCTTTCATATAGCAGAGGACCTGTATTTGTATTTCGTCCAATCAAAATGATTCTATCATTGATGTATCCGCAATTCAATATGGATGGATATATACCACATATATATACCTCTCTTACTCGAATTTTTACGTTGGGATTTGGAATACTCGAAGGATCCATTCTTTTTTTTCGCCCCTACCTGAAACCAGAGGAATTCTATATAATCTGAATTGGATCCTTATCTTTTCCTTAGGGCTACCCCGGTATAATCGAGTTAATCCACTCGAATATTCTAATTCTATTTATATTATATATAACTAAATGATATACCAATACCCTATTTCTATATTCTAGATATTTCATTTATAATTATTATCTTTATCTAGAATATATATTCGAATCTAATCTAATAATATAATATGTTACTATACACAATAGTATTAGTATTCATATTATGAATATGCAATAGTTAAGACTAAGCTAAAATTCTAGTAGTTTACTAAAGTCCTATGCACGGCATAATTTCTTTTATGTGAGCCCGCTTAGCTCAGGGGTTAGAGCATCGCATTTGTAATGCGATGGTCATCGGTTCGATTCCGATAGCCGGCTTTTCTCTCTTTGTTCTTTTTTTTTTTTTTTACATTTACATAATATATTAATATAAATTAGAGTCTCCTTGAAATCAAGGAATATTGAAAAGACTTCTTCCCCCTTCTCCAAGGATCGCTGATCCATTATGGCTTAAGAGCTTCCAACTATGAATCCAAAATGGATTGGAGCAATTAGATCTCTAACGAACAAAGAAAAAAAGTATACCTAATAGTATATACAAATAAAAAAGAGTCTGGATATGGATACAATTAATCTCATTCTTCTTTGTAATACAGTACTAGTACTACAATGGATTTAAATGGATTTAGCTTCGTTTATCGTTTAGTTCAGTCTTAATTTAGGTTTATTCTGTAAAATCAAAATCCAATTTAAATAAAATAAGGAGTCTTTATGTCTCGTTACCGAGGGCCTCGTTTCAAAAAAATACGCCGTCTGGGTGTTTTACCGGGACTAACTAGTAAAAAGCCGACGGAACCCAAAAACCCATCGCGGCGCCCGAAAAAATCTCAATATCGTATTCGTCTAGAAGAAAAACAAAAACTGCGTTTTCATTATGGTCTGACAGAGAGACAATTACTTAAATACGTTCATCTCGCTGGAAAAGCCAAAGGATCAACGGGTCAGGTTTTACTACAATTACTTGAAATGCGTTTGGATAACATACTTTTTCGATTAGGTATGGCTTCGACCATTCCTGGAGCCCGACAATTAGTTAATCATAGGCATATTTTAGTTAATGGCCGTATAGTAGATATACCAAGTTATCGATGCAAACCGGGAGATATTATTACTACAAGGGATGAACAAAAATCTAGAGCTCTGATTCAAAATTATCTTGATTCATCCTCCCGCAACAAGAAATTGCCACAACATTTGACCCTTCACTCATCCCAATATAAAGGATCCGTCAATCAAATAATAGATCGTAAGCGGGTCGGTTTGAAAATAAAGGAGTTGCGAGTCGTAGAATATTATTCCCGCCAAACTTGAACCTAACTAAAATAAGAAAAAAACAGGGGTTCGGAGAATTTAGCCTCCTTTTTGGCGAAGTAAATCGACCTAAGGTAAAGAAAGGGGCTTGCTCTGGATTTTCTTTTTCTACCCTTCATGTATCAAAAATGGATCGAGGGAATATTTTCATGCTTTGGCTACTCTTTCCAATATTTTATGTACCGCAGCAATTATAGAATATCGAAGTTATAACTATTGGAATAAGGGTATCTATTGTTCTTATTTGATTTGATACGTTGCAGTCAGTAATGTTCGTGAATTAGGTGAAGGTACGGAAAGAGAGGGATTCGAACCCTCGGTAAACAAAAGCCTACATAGCAGTTCCAATGCTACGCCTTGAACCACTCGGCCATCTCTCCTACAGAATCTTATGATTATGACCCCGAAACCGAGTGAATAGCGAGCCATTCAGAGTATTGCAGTATAGGTATGACCGATTCATTATAAAAATGATAATATAGAATCAAAAAAATAGAAAACGTTTCATCAAAGAAAGATTTTCCTCTGGGAGATAAAAAAACGATATTTCTTCTTGTGAAAAGCCATTAAAAACAAACATGAATAGATCTATTTGTAAGTCGTTTTTTTTTCTTATATTTATACCGGATTAAACCAATGAATTGGAATGAATCGGAATCCTCGGATGAATTCATATTTTATACTATGAAATTCGATCGTGATTATATTTATATACAATGGTTTCTCAACAACTCCTTACCTCATGGATCTATTACAAATTCCGGAATCATACCAGGGGTTTTTGAATTTCGATTGTATAGTGTATACGCGCTATGATCACAAAGTGGATGGTTATTCTTTTTTTATGTTATTTCGTACTGTACAATTCCTTTTTTGTGGGATTCTTTTCCCGCGAGAGGTAATGCGAAGAATTATCGAATGGATTGTTAACTATGCCTAGATCGCGGATAAATGGAAATTTTATTGATAAGACCTTTTCAATTGTAGCCAATATTTTATTACGAATAATTCCGACAACTTCAGGAGAAAAAGAGGCATTTACCTATTACAGAGATGGTGCGATTTGATTTTTTTCTTTCTTGATCGTTCTCAGTCTTACGAGAAAGGCACAGGATTCGGGATAGAAAGAAAAAATATTATTGAAATAACCTACGCTTGTTGAAGGTGAAGTTTAAAAATAGAACAATTCCTTCTGTCGTGTATCCTCGGTTGATGCAGCCTCAGACGCTTCCATTTTTGATTCTAGTTTTAAGCGAAAGGTTACGCCTATGGGTTCTGTATTACAGTCCCATTCCACTAGTACCAATAGGCAGCATAGGGGAAGAGGCACTACACTTAGGAATCAACAACATGAAAACTTTGTTAGAAATTACCCCTTTTCCTTATCGGGATCGGGACTACCAAGAGTGGTTGGGACAACAAACATCCATCTCGTTCGTACTTTGGATACCCGTATAACCATCGAAGATCGTTGAAGTGACTAATTCCTGGAAATAGGGAGCGTTGAGGACAAAGAAATTGTTGGAGTTACCTTTTTTTCTATATAGCACTAACGCGCTTGGTGTTAAGAAAATACCTCTTGCAGGAGGGTTGGCTAGAGATTTATTGTAAAAACGCTAGCCCCTCTCAGTTTATAGTGAGAATATTGCATTTTGATTCCATGGATTTTTTTATTATCATTATGCACAGAAGGGAGGAGCCGTATGAGGTGAAAATCTCATGTACGGTTCTGGAACGGGGATTCTTTGAATAGAATGAACGACCGTAACGGATGTCTGCTCAATCCGAAGGAAATTATGCGGAAGCTTTACAAAATTATTATGAAGCTACGCGACTCGAAATTGATCCCTATGATCGAAGTTATATACTCTATAACATAGGCCTTATCCACACAAGCAACGGAGAACATACGAAAGCTTTGGAATATTATTTCCGGGCACTAGAACGAAACCCATTCTTACCACAAGCTTTTAATAATATGGCCGTGATCTGTCATTACGTGCGACTATCTTCACTATAGAAAGAGGAAAAGGGGAGCAAATCGGATAGTAAAATACTATAAAAAA